TTATTTACTGATTTCTAAACGGAAAAAAAAAGATTCGAATTAGAATTTAGAAATCTCTTTTTTTCGGGGGGGTAAGAGCGATACTTCACTTATTCGAATTAAGGACCGGGTTTCCCGTCAATTGCGAAATACTCCATTTTTTGCAACACCCCCCAGTTCCCATTGGACTCAAAATGGGAAAGAAGGAAGTGAGTCAGTATGCTAATTTCTCATCCTCAAAATCAAACCTTCCCCTGACGGGTTCCCACAATGAATAAGTAATTGTAGGAATAAAGTCTTGATATAATTCGAAAAAGCAAGGAGCAACCAAGTCCGAGGCGATAAAATAGGAAAGGAAAAACATGCCTGTTTTTTTAGATTCGATTTCTATTAGAGGATTCAAATGAAAATAGGATTAAACAAAGGGATTAGCAAATAAAAGTGCTAATGCTACAACGAGCCCATAAATTGTTAAAGCTTCCATAAAAGCCAGACTCAGTAATAAGGTACCTCGTATTTTTCCCTCCGCTTCGGGCTGTCTCGCGATACCTTCTACAGCTTGGCCCGCGGCAGTCCCCTGCCCAATCCCAGGTCCAATAGAAGCAAGCCCGACGGCCAACCCAGCAGCAATAACAGAAGCGGCAGAAATCAGTGGATTCATGATAAGTTCCTCGCACCAAAATAAAAAAATCGTTAATGGTACAATCATCCAATGAATTATGACTTTATTATTCCATCCACGAAGTGGAAGTTTTTGTGATGTGAATCCAAGAGCCTTTTGCTACTCTATTTCTTTCTTCTGACCCATTCTTTGAATTCTTCATTCTTTTCTTTTTTCGCGATTTGATCTTTTTATTCAGTAAATTGAATACTCACAGATGAAGTAGAAGGACCCCTATTAAATTAAAATCATATCTAAATTCAGAGTAATAGAACAGATTCGATAGATCTTTAGTTTCATATATAGTGAGTCAATATCTAATATCACATATACATGTCTTTCTTCCATACCGTAAACCAACTATTCGTTTCGTATCTTAGATTCAATCCGATTCTAGAATCATTCTTCGACTAGAACCCGAAGGGCTGGCTTATCAGCATTAGATTTCATATACCTAGTTCAAGCCCCTCTTCTAACCCAGCCCTTTTTTTGAATTTAGATTTTCCTTTTATTTAGCATTATCCTATCCTACTCCTCCATGGATACAATCTAAATAAACGAACTAAATAGATGAATCAATTTGTTAGTCCGAATGCTTGTTGCATAGAAATCTCAATATTTGATTGATCTACGTTCATGCTATTTAATATTTAGTAAGATTTTCTTTTGGTCAATTGGTGAATTGAATGAACAAACAGTAGAGAGATAACCTTCAGTGGAGGGAGATCGAAGGGGGGTCAAGGAAGAATTTTAGGAAAGAGATCTAAAAGAGAAGATCTATTTCCTTTTTTCCAATTCCCTATCCTATATATCGAAATCTTTTTTTCTATTACTCTAGGCCGTATATCTCGTAGTTGTATACTTACGTATGGGTTCTTTAAGTCTATTTTATTGAGTCACGGATACTCTGTGTTGGACTAAGTCAAACAAAAGACTATACTAGTCAATGATGACCCTCCATAGACTCGCCTATATAAGCCGCAGCTAAAGTTGCAAAAATAAGAGCTTGAATACCGCTTGTAAATAATCCAAGGAACATGACAGGTATAGGAACCACTAAAGGTACTAAAGAAAGAAGAACAACAACGACTAATTCATCGGCTAATATATTCCCGAAAAGTCGAAAACTAAGTGATAAAGGTTTTGTAAAATCTTCTAAGATGTTAATGGGTAAAAGGATTGGAGTCGGTTGAATATATTTCTTGAAATAAGCCAATCCTTTCTTAGTAAGACCTGCATAAAAATATGCCATTGACGTGAGTAAAGCTAAAGCAACGGTTGTATTTATATCATTTGTGGGTGCGGCTAATTCCCCCTGCGGTAACTGTATGATTTTCCAAGGGAAAAGAGCCCCCGACCAATTCGAAACAAAAATAAAAAGAAAGAGAGTTCCAATAAAGGGAACCCATGGGCCGTATTCTTCTCCAATCTGAGTTTTGCTCACGTCTCGAATGAATTCAAGGACATATTCGAAGAAATTCTGAACATCCGTCGGAATGGTTTGCGGATTTCGAACAGCTAGAATGGATGAACCTAATAAGATCGCAATTACAACCCAAGAAGTAATAAGTACTTGGCCGTGGACTTGGAAACCCCCTATTTGCCAATAAAAATGTTGACCTACTTCCACACCGGATACATCGTATAAAAGCTCCTTGAATGGGTTTATAGAACAAGATAGAAGATTCATATTGCCCTCTGCCAAAAATAGAACTTGAAAAGGAATTGTTTTGATTCAATCATCTCTTTTTCGACTTGCTTACTGGAATTTTTTGTATCTTTTAGATGCCCACAAGAGTCTCTTTTCTTTATCTTTACATCTCTTCTTTCTCTTTTATGTGCGATGGACGAATAGTAGTCCTTCGTATAGAACTAGAACGACCCATACAAATTGCGAATATTAATTTGTTAAGAATGAATCGGATTGAAGGGATAGAGTCATCATTTGCTGGAATCGGAAGATCCACGAGATCGGGGTCACAATTTGTATCGATTAAACCAATTGTTGGAATTCCCAAAGTAATACATTCTTGAAGGGCCGTAAATTCGTGTTGCTGATGAATGACAATTACAATATCGGGTAATTTACTCATATATTTCACCCCACCTAGAGATTTTTGCAAGTGAGACAATTGTCTCTTCAAAATAGCTGCATCTCTTTTCGGAAGGCGGTTGAGTCCCCCTGTCTTTTGTTGCCTTATCAAGTCCCTGAACTTACCAAGTCTCTTTTTTGTAGTGGACCAATTTGTTAACATACCGCCGAGCCATTTTTTATTAACATAATGGCATTCAGCCCTTATTGCAGCCCGTGCTACTGAATTAGCTGCTTCTTTTTTGGTACCAACAATTAAAAATTGTTTTCCCTTACTTGCTGCATCAAAAACTAAATCACAAGCTTCTGATAACAAGCGGGCGGTTCTAGTAAGATTTGTAATATGAGTATCTTTAAACTTTGCATAAAGATAAGGCGCCATTCTAGGATTCCATTGCTTAATATGATGACCAAGATGAACTCTTGCTGCCAGCATGTCTTCCAACTGGATGTTCCAATATCTTTTTGTCATTTCTCCCCACATTTCCTCTTTCTTTCTTTTTTTTTCAAAGAAAAAAAGACGCGGTATCCTGAAATAAAGAATTGTTCCGATGGAACCTTTTCTTCTACCGAAGATTGGCCGTTGATGCACGATTCAAGCCATTCCTTTCTATTCGTTATTCTCTTTGTTTATTACTATTATCAAATCGCCGCCCATAGTGCAAAGGATGAATTTATCTGTTCTTAGGAATCAGGAAATCCTATACATTATTATTCGAATGTATCCTGGAAATGATTTGAACTGCAAGAATCAAAAAATTCTTTATGAATCAAACAATTCTTTATGATGGGATAAAATATCCATCACTTTCCCTTCGAATAAAATCTTCCTTTTGGTTTCCAGAGAAAGAGTATTCTGTTGCCTTGAAGGGGGTTGCACTAATCCTTTGAATCCGGTCCCAACGGGGATTATCCCCCCTAGAACAACGTTCTCTTTCAGGCCTTTCAACCAATCGATACGACCTCGGAGAGCGGATTTTGCTAAAACCCGAGCAGTTTGTTGAAAACTCGCTTCGGATATGAAACTTTGAGTATTCAGAGATGCTTTCGTTATTCCCAATAAGATGGCGCGGTAACAGACCCCCTCTTCGAAAGCACGCCCCGTCCGTTCCGCTCGTAAAAATCCAATAAGTTCTCCGGGTAAAAAAACATTAGACATCCCATCTTCTGAAACCAATACTTTTGATGTTATTTGGCGTACAATCAGTTCTATATGCTTATTATGAATCTGCACTCCCTGGGATCGATAAACCTTTTGAATCTCATTAACCAAAGAAATACAACTTTGCGCTATTGTTAGCTCGGCACCAATCAAGAATCCCCAAGGAATTCCAAGAATTCTTGTTATACACTCGTTCCAACCCTCAACTCTCTTTTTTAGGTCGTTCGATATTGAACGCGCTTCGAACGCCTTTTCTACTTTTGGAAGACCCTGTGTTATATCAGCAGACCGTGATTTTTCATATATAAATGTAACTAGTGTACCTCCCCCGTAAATGATTTCTCCATAATGGCTATGAACGGTTGCTCCTGGAATAGCCAAATAGGGCTTAGCTGATCTTATTATTACATAACCAACTTGAACAATGAAAACTTGACCCAATTTTAGGCGTGGTCCGTTTTTGGCTATAGATACAGTTTCACAAAGAAACTGCCCAAGATTGATTATTGTAGATGTTTCTTCACAAGAATTAGGAAAATTCTGATGATAATTATGCTGTAGAAAATACCAATTCAAATTGAATGGATTCAAAAAGATGTTACTATATGGATCGGACTTATAGATTCTCCCGTTTTCATCCATTAAAAAATAATGAATTACTTGAAAGGTCTTTTTTAGTTTTAATTTGTCACGTTGCAAATATTTTTTTACCGAAATCCGATTCTTTGTGATTTGATGGTAAAATACATCAAAATTCGCAATTTGAGGGACTGTTCCTAAAGGGCCTGACAAATTACTAATTGGAATGAGAGGGTCTGTATCTCTTTTAATTGATTCTTTTTTCGGATTGTGATATTTTATATCGTTGAAGGGGCCTAGTCGAAAACAATTAGATGATGACAAAATTAGGAAAGATTGGCATTCCTGATTTCTATTCAACAACGTACGAACAGTTCCTTGGTTTTGGCTAAGTGATTGTCGAATCCTTGCCTTGGGATAACTGGAATAAAAAGGATTTCTATTGGTGTGATCTAGCTCATTATCAGAGGTAAATCCTGACCCTGCCGGATCCTTCCTTTTTCTCATATACGCAATCTGGGATTTCCCTAAGCGAATTCTTAGGAATTCTCGAACCAGGCCCTTTGTACTTACTTCCACAAAGGAAGCGTGAGCCTCCTCGATAGACGAAGCTTTTTTGTCTTGGTCCCAATTCAAGACTAAAAAAGTCCGAACTAATTGAATCCTTCGAGAAATGCCTCGAATCAACTTGTCATCCCCATAACGAATATAATTGACAAGTCGAAGTTTGATATTATCCATTTTCTGCGATAGATCCGGAGGAAAAAGTCTTGCTAAATTTATACCGTCCGCTATTTCATATGTGCCTACGGGTCGAATCCAAACAAAAGACTTTTTCTTGGTAGGTCTAATTTGTTGGACATAGATCCAATTTTTCGCTTTTTTGGATTCCTTAGAATTTCTTTTTCTTATTTGTGGTGGTATCAAGATGCCAATGTGTTTGGATATAGATATATTAGATGTCTTCCCCGGAAAATAGATATCTCCAGAAAATATTTGAAGTTGAATCCAATCGTCTTTTCTCTGCACTCGTACCAATCCGCCTACTCGGCTTCTTTTATTTAAAGTAATTTTTGTATTTTTTCCAATGATACTATTGTTACGTACCATTATGGAAGAGGTTTTGCGTAAAATATGCACTTCTTCGGGAATGAAAAAAAGTGGATCCACCTTCCCTTGGTCGTTTGGCTGCAATTCTTCGTCGACTCCTCGATAGTGGATGAAATACTCTTTTTTGACGATTGAATCCACCCCTATAGTACCATATTTCGTAATTCCCGAAACCCTTGTTTTGTATCGAGGATCATCGAAATAAGCAAGAATGCTATTTCTACGTAAAATACCATTTCTGGGTATTTTCATCGAGATGTCAGAACAGAGTATTCGTTCTTTTTTTCGTCGATGTTCTTGAATGGATCGGAATGGAATGAGAAATCTATTTCTGGGTATTTTCATCGAGATGTCAGAACAGAGTATTCGTTCTTTTTTTCGTCGATGTTCTTGAATGGATCGGAATGGAATGAGAAATCTATTTCTTCGCTTCTTCGCCAATAAATAAAAATTCTCGTGTAGAATAGTAGGATATAGGAGATTACAACGGGCAGTCGATAGACTGCGAGTCAGTTCTGAATTCACAGAAAGGCTAGGCGTATATCTGCCTTGGACAGAAAGAGAATGAATGCTCATTTGATCTTGATCCTTGTACATCGAAAAAACAACTGGACCGGATCCGCATAAATCCCCTTTTAATATCCATAAATGACTTGTTTTTGGTAAGATATGGACATTACTTTTAGGAAATTCGAGCGTTTGGTATACGTCGGTACTCCAGTGCATTTCTCCCGATGAGTCAGAATAAATATGTTTTCGAACTCTATCTTTCAAATCAAAAGTGGATGTTCCCGCGCGAATCTCGGCAATTACTTGTTCTGATTCTACATATTGATCATTTTGAACTAAAAGAACACTCTTTGGTGGAATAGGCACGCTCTGTATAATATCTTCACTCTCAATAGTTAAAGAAAAATCTGTATAACATAGAAAAGCGGGTTGCCCATGGCGTGTCCGTGTGGGATGAACCAAGTCCTCATTGAATTTGATTTTTCCGTTGAAAGGGGCTCGTACCTGTTCTGCAGTACCTCCTGTGAATACTCCACCGGTATGAAAGGTTCTTAATGTTAGTTGAGTCCCCGGTTCTCCAATGGATTGACCCGCAATAATACCTACAGCTTCCCCTAATTCGACCAAGTCGCCGTGACTAGGACTTCGACCATAACATAATTGACAGATCCAAGACGTACTCCTACAAGTAAAGGGAGTTCTAACAGATACTGGCTCTCTTTGGAAGGTTATCAGTTGATTGACAACGCCAACCCCAAGATCTTGATTTCGAACCGCAATGCATCGCGGACCCCGATAAATATCGTTTGCTAATACACGACCGATCAATGTTTGAATAAACAGTCTTTCTGGCACCTCCCCATTTGGAGGACTTATAGAAAACCCTCGGGTGGTACCACAATCTGTTCTACGTACAACAATATGTTGAACTACGTCAACAAGTCTGCGCGTAAGATACCCAGCATCTGCTGTTCGTATAGCAGTATCCACAACCCCCTTGCGGGCTCCATAGCTAGAAATGATATATTCTGTTAATGAGAGCCCTTCACGGAAATTGCTTTGAATGGGTAAATCAATCATTTGTCCTTGTGGATCCGACATCAGCCCTCTCATACCTACTAATTGATTTACTTGAGATGCATTTCCTCTAGCTCCCGAAAAAGACATTATATGGACTGGATTAAGGGGGTCAGTCATTCTAAAATTGAGAATCATTTCTTGTCGAAAATATTCATTTGTAGCATACCAGATCTCGATGGATTGGCGTAATTTTTCTATTGCGTGTACATTCCCATACTGATAGTATTTTTCCAAAAGAATACTTTGTTGTTCAGCATCCTGCACTAGCCATCTCTTAGACGGTATTGTTAAAAGATCATCAATTCCTAATGAAATGGATGAAGCGGTGGCTTGCTGGAAACCCAGAGTCTTTACTTGATCCAGGATGTGGGATGTATATGCCATTCCGAAGTGATCTATTAATCGACTAATAATTCGTTTAATAGCAGCCCCGTCTATTACTTTATTGTGAAAGGCCAGATTGGCCTCTTTTTTCATAAACACCTCCCTCTTCCGGTGAGTAGGATTCCACAATGGGTTTACATGGTTGGAAACCTCTCTCTTATCGACCTTACCCGATGAGCTGAAATACCCTTTGAGTAGTTTCTTCGATTTCTCGATAAAGAACAAGATGACCAACAGTAGTGCGAATGTATAGACAACCCTTTTCTTTTTTTACACTTCTTACTATTAGAAAGTGTCCATAAATCTCATGATGGGTACCCAAAGATTCATAATGAACTTCGACAGGAACTCCTCTTGAAACAATAAAGAGTTCATCTAGTGGCCACCGGAGCCAAAAAGGGCTATCTAAATGGATTCTTTTCTGTCGATAAGCTCCAATTGCATCATAGGAATTACAAAAAAGGAGTTCTTTTCCTTTGGTATACCCATAGTTCTTATCGTCAATTCTTTCATTTTGACAGTTTCTGCGATTCCACAAATTATACCTATTTGCACAAATACCTCGACGATTCCCACTTGTTAAGATATAGAGCCCAATGAGCATATCTTGGGTTGGTACGCACACGGGATCTCCAATAGCCGGACCCAAGAGATTCACAGTAGAAAACATAAGTAAATGAGCCTCCGCTTGAGCCTCCAAGGATAAAGGTACATGAACAGCCATTTGATCCCCATCAAAGTCTGCATTGAATCCTTTACAAACGAGTGGATGTAAATAAATAGCGCGCTCTTTCACTAAAACGGGTTGGAAGGCCTGTATACCTAATCTATGCAAAGTAGGTGCTCTATTTAGCAATACAGGATGCCCCTGCACAACTTGCGCAAGTATTTCCCATATAAATTCTTCTTTTTCCCGAATTTGCTTCTTAGCAGTTGTTACGTCCGGAGCAAGGCGCTGGCTAATTAGACAGCGAATTACAAATGTCTGGAAAAGCTCTATTGCTATTTCGCGAGGCAATCCACATTGATGTAATGAAAGTAGGGGGCCTACAACAATGACAGAACGCCCCGAATAATCAACCCGTCTGCCAAGCAGAGTCTCACGAAATCTCCCCTCTTTGCCTGAAATTACATCTGAAAACGATTTGTAAGCCTTATTATGATAATCCCTTTTTGGCTGTCCGCTTCTTCCCTTATCAAGAAGGTTATCCACAGCTACTTGTAGTTTTGTAGCTAAACCCGTTACTACGTCATTTGGCGCAGATTGACTCTTTTTTAATAAAAAGAAAAGCGTCTCGTTCTCCACAATAACTTTTTGATAGAGTTTATTAATATCCGAACTTATTTTTTGAACCTCAGATATCTTATATATCGGTCTCAACTCGGGGGGAAGAACCGGTAATAGACATAAAACCATCCATTCAGGTTTTACATTTGTTCGAAGAAAATGCTTAGCTAATTCTATGCGTCTAAGCAAAAAGCGCTTTCTTCTTTCCCTCTTCTGAATCTGCCATTCCGTTTCCGTACCCCTTTCCCTTTCCCCTTGCTCCTTTAAGTTTTTCCATTCTACCAACGAAGACTCTATAATAACTCGCAAATCTAGATCGGCCAATTGTTCTCGGATAGCGCCTGCTCCATCAGGAATTTCACGATTTCGAAGTTTTATGAAGCTTTTGGTCCTAAAAAAATGGGGGAGGATAGAGGCCCAGGATTGGCGTTGATATTGGAAGTACCCTCGTAATCGTAATAAAGTGGGTTTTTTACGTATAGACCCAGCAAAAACCAAATTGGGATAGGATCCTCTAGGCCCCCCCCTCAAAACCGGACGTGAAAGTTTCCTCTCATCCGGCTCAAGTAGTTACACTATATAAAGATATAAGAGTTCTTGCTTTCAAATTCCAGAAAACCCCAAACTACTCCTTACTCAAGTTCTCACAAGCAACATTTCATTTATTCCTTGTTCTTTTCTTTTGATTTTAGGAATTCTTTCATTCAATTTAAAATAGCGACATAAATGAAATGTAAAATTGTTGAGTAGTCTACTTCCCTTCGAATGATGAATCCCTCTAAAGGAATAACTTGGAATTCATAAGGACTTTACTTGTCTGTATATCGCTCCCTTTGATCTTTTAGGTCCCGATGTCACCTCGACGGTTATGGCAAAAGTCCTTGCCTTTAAATGAAAGACTATATGCGATGGATAGACTTCAAGAACCATAAACGAGTTGCTTACTTGAACATAAACAAAATGGAATTTCTTTCTAAAAGATAAGAAATTTTTTGCACAAAAGAAAGAATTCTTTTTCACGAGGTACAATACAACTCGAAATTCGATTTCTATTGTTTTCTTTTTGTTACTGAATCGACCATAGACCAATTCCCTTCTTTCTATTGGGGGATATTTAATACACCCATAGTTCTGAGCTTCATGTTCCTCCTCACAAGAGACATGTCAGATCCGGGCATCCTAATTCGTAGGGTGACAGTTTTTCATTCCAAATCTGTCAAATCTGAATTTCGATCAAATCACACATCGCCGTATACTAGGTTTTCTAATTTTTTAAGAGGTGTATCTAAAAGATTGGCGATATAACTAGGAAGACGTTTCAAATACCACACATGGGCGATGGGGCATGCCAGTTTGATGTAGCCCATTTGATATCTTCGTATCCGAGAATCAACAAACTCGACTCCGCATTGTTGGCAAAATGTTCTCTTTTCTTTTTCATCTCCGATTTCACGATACTTTCGATACTTTCCACAACCACAAATTCCACTTTTTATAGGTCCAAAAATTCTTTGACAAAACAATCCACCCCTTACTGGCGTATTTGAAAGATAATTCCCATCATAAGAAAAAGTTTTCTCGTTTTTCACCTCTCCGACTATCTCTCCAGTGGGCAAGGTTTTATTGGCCCAAGCACTTATTTGTTGAGGAGAAACTAACCCAATTCGAAGTTGTTGGTGTTTATACTGATCGATCATAGAAAAGAAATTTCGATTCATTCCGATTAAGCTTCCTTCCTATTCATCTGGAAGTTCTTCTTAGATACAAGGAAATGATTCAGTTCTAGGGCCAAAACTCGCAGTTCTCGAACAAGCAACCGAAAGGATTCTGGAGCATCCTCATCCTCATCCTCAGGCTCAGGTTTCGGTAGCGCTCCTCCAATCATTAGAGTATCCGTTATTTGGTTGCGAGTTCTAAGATGATCAGACTTATAAGTCAGCATCTCGTGTAAAATATGAGCAACCCCAAATCCCTCTAGAGCCCAAACCTCCATTTCTCCTACTCGCTGGCCCCCCCCCAGGGCCCTTCCCCTAACGGGTTGTTGTGTAACAACTGAATAAGGACCAGTGGAACGCCCATGTATTTTATCATCAACTTGATGACTCAATTTCAATATATAGGACTGTCCTACTATAACAGGTTGTTCAAAGGAATCTCCCGTTCTTCCATCAAATATTCTGCTTTTTCCCGGATACTCGGGTTCAAATACCCATGGATTCCCTGTTTGCTTACTGGCTTCATATAATTCAGAAAACACTAGTTTTCTCGAAGCCTCTTGTTCATATCTCTCATCAAAAGGTGCTACTCGATAATGTCTATCTAGAAGACTCCCCGCCAACCCGAGCGAGCATTCAAAGATCTGTCCTACATTCATTCGCGAAGGTACTCCTAATGGGTTGAAGACCATATCAATAGGCCTTCCGTCTTGCAAATAAGGCATCTCCTCTCTAGGCAAAATTTTGGAAACGACCCCTTTATTTCCATGTCTTCCGGCGACTTTATCGCCTACTTTGATTTCACGTTTCTGTAAAATATATACACGAATTCTTTCTATTTCTGGATCAGAACTAGACGCCCCCTCTTTCTGGATCCATCTCACATCAATAACTCGGCCCCTCCCACCTATAGGCAGTTTTAGACAAGTTTCCTTTGAAGTGGCTATCGGAGCGTCAAACAAGGTGCCTACTAACCTTTTTTCCGGAGCTAATTCATCCGCCAGCTGAGGTGTTAATTTACCTACTAAAATATCGCCCGCTTCTACCCAAGATCCCAAGATTACAACTCCGTTTTTGTCTAAATTTCGTAGTAAATAGTCGTCTAGATGCGGTATTTTTCTAGTGATCTTTTCAGGGCCTTTACTTGTCACAAAAATCTCAATTTCACATTTCCGTATGTGAAAAGAAGTATAAATATCTTCATATATCAGACGCTCACTAATGAGTACCGCATCTTCAAAATTGTAACCTTCCCATGGCATATAAGCTACTAATACGTTTTTACCCAAAGCGAGTTCTCCCCCAACCGTAGCGGCACCGTCCGCTAAAAGTTGTCCCTTTTTAGTGCATTTACCCCGCGAAACCTGGGGTTTTTGATGTATCCAAGTATTTCTGTTGGAACGTTCATAGAAAACTAATGGACTGCTTAGAGTCTCCCCATTGACCGATAAAAGAATCTTGTCAGCATGGGTAGAAATGATCTTTCCCGCGTGTTCAGTTATAAGGGTCATCCCGGAGTCTAGAGCCACTTGGCCTTCCAACCCAGTTCCAACAATGCACTTCTCGGACCGAGAAAGCGGAACTGCTTGTCGTTGCATATTTGAACCCATTAAAGCCCGATTCGCGTCATTATGCTCGAGAAAAGGAATGAGAGAAGTTCCAATAGAAAAGTATTGAAAAGGAAAAACACTTCGAAGATGAACCTCTTCCCATGCAATAGTCAGGAATTCTTGACGGTATCGAGCCGGAATAATCTGTTCTTCCTGAATACCTTCATTCAGTGCCAAAGAATTCCCTGTCCCGATCATATAGTATTCCTCTTTCCTTGATGATAAATAAAGCATCCGGACCCTTTTTGATTTCTCGGAGATTTCGTACAATGGGCTTTCTAGAGACCCAAAATGACCGATTCTCGCATGAATTGCTAAAGATCCCGTAAGGCCAACCTTGATTCCTTCAGATGTGTCAATTGGGCAAATGCGTCCATAGTAACTAGGATGAATATCTCGTGTTCGAAAACTTGCAGTTCGTCCTGTCAATCCCCCAGGACCCAAAAAACTCCACTTTCTCCCATGAACTGTTTGGGACAATGGATTCGTTCCATCCAAAACGTGAGATAATGGGTTTAATCCGAAAAAAGATTGATAAGTGGTTAGTAATGGAGTTGAAGTTACCAAATTATGGAGGGTCGGTCTTCTTTTCTTTTCAATTGCTTTTTTTATTGTCGCTTTAACCGCCTTTTCTAAACGAAAAAGAGCCAATCCGAATTGATCTTGTAAGAGATCCCCTACAGAACGAATCCGTTTATTTTTCAAATGATTCATATCGTCAAGTGTACCCATTCCAAATTTCATTCCAATCAAATGATCTGTGGCTGCCAATATATCTCGGGGTAACAAAAACGTGGTGTTATGGGGTATATCAAGATTCAATCTTCGGTTAATATTTTGGCGACCAAGCCTTCCTAATACACACCTTTGGCGAAAGAATTTTGTTCGTAATTCCTTATATATAGCATCAGAAAGTTCTTCAAGTTCTTCAGATCCACCTACAAATTTTTGATAAAGTTCCAAAACCGCTTCTTCTTTTGACCAAAAATTTTTGTTCTTCTTCTTCTCCTTCTCCAGAAAAGCCAGAAAAATTTCTGGGTAGCAAACATTCTCTATAATGTCTTTTAGATTCGAACCCATAGCCGATAATAGAACTAAAATAGATATTTTCTGTTTTCTACTCACGCGAGCCCATATACGTTCTTTGCTATCAATCTCTAATTTTAATCTTCCTCCGTAATCTGATATTATGGTGGCGATATAGACCGTAAATCCCTTATAGTCCAATTCTGATCGGTAATAGATACCCGGACTTTGCAATATTTGATTGACCACCACTCTGTATATTCCATTTACTATAAAAGTTCCCTGGGAATTCATAAAAGGAACGTTTCCAATAAAAACGGCCTGTTCTTGCATAGGCTTTTTGTTTTTCCAAACGAATCCCGCGGATACATATAATTCAGAAGAATAGGTGAGTGATTCATATATAGCATCTCGTTCCTTTATCAACGGTTCTACCAAAAAATATGTTTCCGAAAATAATTGAAAGTCAAAGTCTACGTCTTTCCCATTTTTTAGAAAAAATTCCGTCCTTGGAAACTTAGAAAGTTCTTCTCTTAAGCCCTGATCAAGGAACCTAAGAAATCCTTGAAATTGTATCTGAGTAAGCCCAGGGATTGTAGCCATTCCTTCATTTCTATCGCCAAGCATTTTGTTGAATCCCCCTTTTATCGAAAAAATCCCATTATTGGCTCATTCTTCATCCAATCATATCATATGGAGCGATCTAGCAATGATGGAATTTAGATTCTGTTTACTATACTAAATCACATGAAATTTTACCCAACCCCGTACATCTAATATACGAAATACGTATGGACGGGGAAATGAAGAGAATTGGATACTCAAATTGGAATTTGAAACAGATATGAATGGAAAGGAATTGATAAAAGCCACTTGGACTGATGGAGTTTTGTATAGAATATAAAAAAAAAAAAAAACGATTTCATTTCTACCATTATTATGGTATTCCATATCCAATCCCATTGGATACCAGACAAATAATAAATGAATTCGCGATTGAATCTGTTCGGGGCAATAATAAAGACATAAGAATCAGAAACAAGATAGAGTTGAGTTTTTTAGCACCTATTCGCGGATTCTGTTGTTCAAAAAGGATTCGCAGAGAAGAGAGATTACCTATTTTGGGGTAGAAATACGATTGAAGCGTGTCGTGCTCTATCCAAATTTCGATTTTCTATTCAATGAAAAAATCAAAGCACGAGACTTTCGCGAGAATTCCCTAAAGGTATCATCTACAAAGATAATACTTGTTTAAAGTTTAAAATTTGTGTAACATCTTATGTTTTGGGGTTTACAAATATTCATCATTGCTGTTAGAATTTCAATTATTGAAACAAAAAAAGAAAAGTCGATTTGGTTTCATTATGTATCCATTTTGATTGTCTTATATCAGCAGTATCCGCAGGGAAAGACGGTTTGAAATTCAAATCTAAGAATCATCCTGGAGTTTACGGACAATAGTTAAGGATTCCTTTTGTTTGGTTTTTGCGACCGAAAATCCACACTTTTTCTTTTCAATAGGAAAGAAAAGAAAGAAGGGGGTAGAGTATGTTTTAAGATACTATACAAGGGATGGATTCCATACCAAAAGAGAGGTAGGGGTTTCCTTTCTTTTAGGCAAGGCATTAAGATTCAAGATACACGTCTAATAATAAAAAAAAGAAGTTCAGTAATCCTTCTCCCTAAACAGAAAATAGAATATTTTCATCTATTTTATTTGGTATCCTTTTGGCGACATGGCCGAGCGGTAAGGCGGGGGACTGCAAATCCTCGTTCCCCAGTTCAAATCTGGGTGTCGCCTGATCAACAAAAGACGTGAATCCCTTTTTGACTCTTCGCCACTAATTTCACTATTATTAGTGAACAATAATGAGAAAATTCCTTCAAAGAGATAGAGGACAGAATTTACATGGATATAGTAAGTCTCGCGTGGGCTGCTTTAATGGTAGTCTTTACATTTTCCCTTTCACTGGTAGTATGGGGAAGAAGTGGACTTTAGGGTTACTACTAAATGGTAGTCTTTACATTTTCCCTTTCACTGGTAGTATGGGGAATGAAGTGGACTTTAGGGTTACTACTAGTAACTACTAATTGGGTTGAGTAATTCAATGAAACTGTATTCATTTTTTATACAGCGTTCTGCAAAGCCTTTTTTGTATTATTATTAATTTAGTAATTCCACTTTTTTTCCATTTTTGAAAAATTTCAAAAATGGAAAAAAAGAGAGTTCTTTCAAAATCTCTAGATGGTAGAAAGAAATATTCATAGATTTCTTTCTACCATACTAATAGTCTAATGTAATGTTGATTCTAGTTCGCTCCTTTCATTTAAGACACGAAATTGGAATCTTTTTTCTTTCTTCTTTTATAAGAAGCCCTGTTTTATTCAAATGAATCGCTTTGACTAACCGTTTTTACGTAAATTATAAGTAAAAAGGCGGTAGGAACTAGAATGAACAATGCAGTAGCAATAAATGCGAGAATATTGACTTCCATAATCCCATCCTTTCTTTTTTTTTTACTTCAAAATAACTAGGGATTTAATCCCATAGAGATGAAAACCTTTCACCTGTAAATGCAATGGGATGAATTACATTACATCTCGATGATATAAAATCGGATCAATATCAGAATAACAATATCTGACCTATCAAATCAACTCATCGTCAAGAATTGAATAGTATAACATAGGAAGATCCTTTATCCATACTGCATCTAAAATTCGATTTCAGATTCAATCAAGAATTCCTTTCCTTTTTTACTTTAGCATTCTTCTCTATAACCCAAACAAGCCGCCTTCCTTGTACAACAATTCTAATTCTCGGAAATTATCTTATATTTTATAAAATAATAGCATCTAGCCCTCTTTCCGCTGGAGTTAAGTTCTAAATTCATTTTTTAATGAATTCCTTTATCTTGGAAAAAACAAAGAAGTGCTATCAAAGGCGAGGCCCGGTAAAAAAAAAAAAAGATCTAATATTCTATCAAATTCATTATTTTAATGTTTGTTCTTTCTTCGAACAATAACCTTGGATTACTCATTTCCTCTATCTCTAAGTTCTAAGAGAGGGGGGCGGGGTCCTTGTTTGCTCTTTCTCTTTTTTTATTAATATCTTCCTCTTTCTTTACCTAAATTAGTAATGTAATGTATATACCAAAAATTCAGTGTGAAATTGGAATGAGATAGGTTGTTTCACATTCAAGTTAGTATTAGTAATTGAAGTTAGACCAAAGAGCAGCTGGAAAACAGGATACTTTTCATCTTAAAAAGAGAAAAAAGTAGCATTGACTATGTTCATTTTCTTTTGTTTTTTATTGTACAAGAACGGACATTTTTGTATGTGTTCCCGGTAAACATATGGTACTCTATTTTATTGTGCGGGTTGGGAGCAGTTGAAAAAAAAAAAAAACAGAACGAGTCGAGTATAGTATTTTTTGGAAGTCTAAATAGCATACTACGAATAATTTCAGGAATTTGCATATGTAAATTTCCTCTTGATCAGTACTGGGCAAAGTACTGGAAATTTCCTTATTTATTTCATAAGAAATGAAATGAGAAAAGCAATTTGCGAAGCGAAACATAAAAAAGAAGGATCCCTCCGGGACTGAAATTCTGCAATTTTGACCCCCTAGCAGAAAATAGAAAGAAAAATTCATGTATTTTTTTTTTATTTGAAAAAATCGGGACTGACGGGTCTCGAACCCGCAACTTCCGCCTTGACAGGGCGGTGCTCTGACCAATTGAACTACAATCCCAAGACATTAAGTGAGAATGGCATGGATGCCTAGTACTCCTTTCGTTCGTTATTGCCAAATCGACTGACTTTCACTGGAATAAAGACTTTTTTATAGTGACTTTGTTTCACCTTTTCACTCTCATTTCTTTTCATTTCTTTGCGAGAACAAAAAAAAGAAAAATAAAGAAAATAAGGAAACCGAGGAAGAAACCCGCATTTCAGGAAAACAAATGCGTTGTGCCATTTCATGATGGATCAACGAATTATTGGGTCGAGCTGGATTTGAACCAGCGTAGACATATTGCCAACGAATTTACAGTCCGTCCCCATTAACCGCTCGGGCATCGACCCTAGAAGAATAAATTCTAGGCTTGTGAATAATCCATACTCAACTTCCTTTCCTAGTACCCCACCCCCAGGGGAAGTCGAATCCCCGCTGCCTCCTTGAAAGAGAGATGTCCTGAACCACTAGACGATGGGGGCGTACTGTCCCGGCTGCCAGCATAACCATGCTCATAGTATGAACAGTTTTTTTTAAATTGTCAACATAAACACAACCAAAAATCGTTTTTTTTATTCTTTTATTCTTTGGTTGACAATATAAATAACTATTTTATAATAAAAAATTATTAGCCCTTAATTTTAGTTGTGTTGTCGGGGCTCTTTTTTCAAACTTTTTTTCGTCACTGCGCTTGGGGGGTTGGCATTAAAAAACAAGAAATATAGAAGATTTCTAATTTAGAAAGAATTTAGGTTGACCAAAAAAATTTTTGGTCAATAGCCCTCTTTTTTTAACCATCAACTTGGAGTTTGAGATGAAAATTTGTATATATTTTCTTTGTATATACAAAAAATGTGATTTCCATCGAAACTTTTTCTTGACAATGATGTTATATAATCGTATCATTCTTGAGTGTTACTAAGAAACCCACTGTCGACATCTGGTTAATAAGACAGTCTCTTTTTGAGAATGTCAAAAGTTCGAATTCGGTAGGGTGAGACGAAAATTTGTATGTATTTTCTTTGTATATACAAAAAATGTGATTTCCATCGAAACTATATCTTGACAATGATGATATATAATCGTATCATTGTGTTTTATAAAGACAAAAAATAAAGACAAAAAATAAAGACAAAATAAGAAAACCTTAATCTTGACAATATTGATATATAATCGTATCATTGTGTTTTATAAAGACAAAAAATAAAGACAAAAAATAAAGACAAAATAAGAAAACAATATTAAATATTGTATAAAAAACTTTTTATACAAAAAAGTGACCGTATCCAGTCGATATACGGTCACTTCCTCTTCCATAGCAAAGAGGAAAACATTTTCGTTTCGAGTGACCGTATCCAGTCGATATACGGTCAATTCTGTGATAAAAATCATCGAGGGAGGAACCGAGAAAATGAAAACGACTCATTATTTCTTTTTGAGATTCCGGAAAAAAGGAATCGTCTGTTTTGCTAGAAAAAACTCTAGCTCCGATAAAAAGAATTCTAATCGAAGGTTCCACATTAAGGAACCACGAAGAGTGAGCTTTTTCTTACGTAGTTATAGGCTAGGAGTCAGTCTCCTAGCGGTCCTTACTCTAGTAGGAGGCTGTCTTCTAGTCTCCTTCTATGTAGTTCACAATACACTTGAAATAGTCTGTGTATTGTACACCCTTTTAACGGAATGGGTCCAACTGTTACTGGTTGTTCTCTGGTCTTTTCTTCAACCAGATCTTTTGTTTTCAGTCAACAAAAAAATGTTAACTTTTTTGAATATACGAGATATATGTCGTATATTGTACATCCTTTTCACAAGGGGAATTCAACTGATTCTATGGATCTTATGGCCGATTCTTCGGCCAGTGCTCGCTTTTTTGTTGACCAAAGCCATGTTTCTTTCTCTGAAACTGAGTAGTATTCTAGCTTTACTGGAAAGAAGCGTAATGGAAACAAAATTCCGTTACCTTCTATTTCCAAATAGGCTGTTCTTTCCAACGAATCGGATTCTAATACCTGTAGTGGAATTAGAACAGCTAATTCACTACTGCTTAAAAAGCTCCAGTATCCTTGACTTCATATACTTGTACCTACCAAAAATAGGTGTGTCCCAACTTATGGCCGCCTCTGGATGTCAAGTAATCCTCTTGGGTACTCGGCTGGTGGAAAACCTATTGTATTGCTTGCTATTCGGTCAGATTTTGCCAGACTTCAGGAAAATGCGCGCAGAACATTTCTGCGCAAAATATGGAGTCTATTTAACCATTTCCTTAATAATAAGGATCTACGTCCCCCCCCTTACATTCCTGCGTAGATCCTTTTAAATTCTTTTGAAAAAAGGATGTTATAACATGTTCTGTCAAATGTTTTTGAATCATTGACAGAATGAAAGAACAAAGCAATAAAGCATTTTATTTAATTTTGAAGGGGGAATTTACCATGAGAAGTCGTTTGTGTCTTATTTTTCGTTTTTTTCAAAAGAACGGACGGTCTATGGGTAAAATGGCTTTACGGCTGATTCCACTTTACCTATACGTAACGATCGGTGGTATTTGTTTTTTCGTAACCTATGTCTCCGTTCTGGTCTACTTGTATCGTGTTGTACTTGTACTTGTCCAACCGGTCTATCGTCTATTCTTTTGTTTCACCGAAACTAGAACAAAGGTGATCTGTAGGTGTCAATGCTGGCTGAGCCAGCAGCCCTACGAACTTTTTGCTACCCACTTTTCTTATCTAGTGTTGGCTAAGCTTGGGTTTTACAACGTAATAAACGTCGCGGTTTACCGAGGTGTTTATTACGTCGTTGCGATCTTAAAATGAAGATTTTAAGAAAAAAGAAAGGGGCGGATAGCGGGAATCGAACCCGCACCTTCCGCCTTGTCAGGGCGGTGCTCTGACCAATTGAACTACAATCCCAAGACATTAAGTGAGAGTGGCATGGATGCCTAGTACTCCTTTCGTTCGTTATTGCCAAATCGACTGACTTTCACTGGAATAAAGACTTTTTTATAGTGCTTCTAGTGTCCATGTCCTCGGTCAGCCATAGCCCTTTGGCTATGGCTGACCTAGGACATGGACACTAGAAGCAAAGACTAAAAAGAAGTAATGAAAAAAGAATAGCTATTATATTATTTCACGGGTTTCACGGGGGGGGTCCACTCAGGACTTGCACCTACAAGTGTCTTGTATACGTCGGTACTAAGGTCCCGTATTCGGGACCATGGTATTTTGTGTACCAGAACGGGGTATAGTCCTTTGTAGGCCCATACTTGAACGGTGATCAAACCGACGATCCACACGAATGCAGCGGCGGTTAATACGACGCATGACTGTCGTCGTACCCACGATATATACCTACAAACGCCCCTTTGGTATCCTTTGGCGACATTGTCCCATATTTGGGATTCACGCGCCCGCTGTACCAGACAGAGGGTTTGTTTGTAAACCCAGAGTATACTCGTGATGCAACCCACGAAGAATATCACCCCCGCAATTGATACGGACACAAAGAAGACCCTTTCCGTACAAACGTAACGTAAGGGGCCGCCGTTGTACCGGGTACAAAAGAACCCATACCCTATGTATAATCCCACAGCAATGTTTAATCCTTTTGAATTCCCATTGTATTGGAGCATACTCGAAAAAACTCCTTTGATCCTTTTAAAAAATATTATGCAGCCCTATAGAATAATTCTTAATTATTAAGAATGCTTAATGTTATTTAAGATTTAACAGCGGACTAAGTCTGACCAATCGTAGCAAAATCCTCCCCGTAACTTTCCGGGGAAGATCCTTTTGAATTCTTTTTAATTTTCAAAAAAATTCAAAAGGGGCGGATAGCGGGAGTCGAACCCGCGTCTTCTCCTTGGCAAGGAGAGATTGGACCAATCAACTATATCCGCTTTAAAATAAGGGCAGATAACAAAATTTATTATGTTATTTTGCACTGTACGATCCCTTTGTTTTTTGTTTATGGGATCGTTTTCTTGCAAGAGATAATAATAAGAATTCTAGAATGGATTGCTCCCTATGCCTAGATCACGGATAAATGGAAATTTTATTGATAAGACCTTTTCAATTGTAGCCAACATATTATTACGAATAATTCCTACAAGCCCAGGAGAAAGAGAGGCTTTTACCTATTACAGAGATGGTGTGATTTGATTCTTTTTTTTTTTATCGCTCTCCGTACTTAGTACTTAGGAGAAAGATATTTCTGGATAGAAAGAAAAACAAGATTTTCTTTTCAATAAATATACGCTTGTTGAAGGTGAAGTTTGTCAATAACATAAAAACAATTCCTTCTATCGTGTATCCCCGATTAATGCAACCTCAGATGCTTCAATTGTCGATTGATTCTAGTATTGAGCGAAAGGTTAGACCTTTGTAGGTTCTATATATAAATGTGGTTGAACCTTATTCGACGAGTCCCAATGGGCGGCAGAGGAGAAGAAGCACTACGTCTAGGAATCAACAACACGAAACCTTTGTTATAAATTACCCCTTATCCTTATCGGGGCTAAAAAGAATGGTTGGGACAAGAAACATCCATCTCGTTCGTACTTTGAATACACGTATAACCATCGAAGACTGTTGAAGTGCCTCATTCCCAGGAATTAGGAGGTGTTGAGGACAATTCAATTTTTATAATTGGCCCTTTTTTTATCGGGTATCAATACGCTTGATGTTAAGAAAAAAGATTTTGAAGGAAGGTTGGCTAGTGATTTCTTGTAAAAACACTAGCCCCGCTCAGTTAATAATGAGACAATTTCAATCTTTTTTGATTCCGTGTACCATTCTCATTATGCACATAAGTTAAGGGAGGAGCCGTATGAGATGAAAATATCACGTACGGTTTTGGAACGGAGATTCCTGAAATCGAATGACGACCGTAACGGATGTCGGCTCAATCCGAAGGAAATTATGCGGAAGCTTTGCAGAATTATTATGAAGCGATGCGACTAGAAATGGATCCCTATGATCGAAGTTATATCCTATATAACATAGGCCTTATCTATACAAGTAACGGAGAACATACGAAAGCTTTGGAATATTATTTTCGGGCACTCGAGCGAAACCCGTTCTTACCACAAGCTTTGAATAATATGGCTGTGATCTGTCATTACGTGCGGCTATCTCCACTATAGAAAGAAAAAAGAAAAGAAAGGTAAGAGCAAATCCCCTTTGAAATACTAAAAGAAAAAAAGGCTTGCTACATATGTATCGTCCAAAACAACGATTTTTATCAGCTGTAGCAAAGAAAGTTCTTAGAAATAAGAAAAAGAGATGCGCCTAGATACTTTTTTCTATGGATAAAGGATCTAATTGATAGCGGAAGCGCCGTAAGGATCAATATCAATTTACGAGGTTTTGAGCCGAGCTGAGACAATAAGAACTGCTTACTTATTACTTCTCTCATGATAGGAGATAAAAGTTAGGAATTCGCTTATGTAATCGAGTGGATCCCCTAAGATTAAGGTATTGAGCAGCGGCGTAGCATCAGATCCCAAAGATAGTAAGGCTTTTCTCTTCCTTCTGATGAAGAAAATCCTTTTTCAAGGATTCTATATTCAT